AGAAAAATTGAACGTTTTTTCTCCCAACCCTTTTTCGTAGCAGAAGTTTTTACCGGTTCTCCGGGAAAATATGTTGGTTTAGCAGAAACAATTAGAGGGTTTAAATTAATCCTTTCGGGGGAATTAGATGGTCTTCCTGAGCAGGCTTTTTATTTGGTAGGTAACATCGATGAAGCTACCGCGAAGGCTATGAACTTAGAAATGGAGAGCAAATCGAATAAATGACCTTAAATCTTTGTGTACTGACCCCTAATCGAATTGTTTGGGATTCCGAAGTGAAAGAAATCATTTTATCTACTAATAGTGGACAAATTGGCGTATTACCAAACCACGCTCCTATTGCTACAGCTGTAGATATAGGTATTTTAAGAATACGCCTTAACAACCAATGGCTAACGATGGCTCTGATGGGTGGTTTTGCTAGAATCGGTAATAATGAGATCACGATTTTAGTAAATGATGCAGAGAAGGGTAGTGACATTGATCCCCAAGAAGCTCAACAAACTCTTGAAAACGCGGAAACTAATTTGAAGAAAGCTGAAGGTAAGAGACAAACAATTGAGGCAAATCTAGCTCTCAGACGAGCTAGGACACGAGTAGAGGCTATCAATACAATTTCATAATTCGTTTGTGTACCCGACTAAGCAAAAGAGATTTTGTTTCTAAGTTCTTTTGAACTGCCAATTGAATACAATCAAATAGAATCCAGTGAAATTAAATTCTGATGCAAATGTCAATTAATTTAAGAGATGAATATAAAAACTTATTAGATACCGTTGACTCTGCTATCTAATAAGTTCTACCTACTATTGGATTTGAACCAATGACTCCTGCCGTATGAAAGCAATACTCTAACCACTGAGTTAAGTAGGTAATTTATTATGACAAAGAGAAACAAACGGGACCCATCCCGTCGATGGATTATAAATGGAATATTATTTATAAGCAATATCAATCAAAAAGATCAAAGAGCTATGATGTTGGATCGTAGAATATTCATCTTGACAAGAAATTATCTAGATAATAAAATATGTATTACAAGCACAAGGGCTATAGCTCAGTTGGTAGAGCAACTCGTTTACACGTGCGCCAATGTTTTTCAGAGAAGTCCATCATGTAATCAAAAGATTTGATCTTCTTGAGAAATCAATGTCTTACTCCATGACTTTGAGGGAACAATAGCCTGACAAAAGGTTCGGTGCCTATTTAGTTATGCGCCAAAGAAACCGGGCCTTTGATTTGAGATATTGATAGGGTGAATATTCAGTTTATTCAATGCTAGGCAGAATGAGCACAAGGACTTCAAAATAATCTCTTTTCATCCTATGAGCTTTAAGGTGTATAAAGTTGCATATTTTATGCTTTAAGCAGAGCCGATAGAGACTCTATTTAACTTAGGTTGATCAAGGCCATAGCAGACCTACGTCAAGATAACCCTTCTTTGAAACACTTTGGCAGTGCTCCTAGATCAGTAATGAATCAAAGGGCATGGAACCATCTCCTTAATCTTTCTTTCAAAAAAAAATATGGCAGACTAGCTGATATTTCTATTAGTTAATGAAAGAGCCCAATGCAAAAAACTGCATGTTGGGTTTTTGAAATAGTTCGACTCATTTTGATAATAAAAAGTTTGATCTGTTTTACCGAGAAGGTCTACGGTTCGAGTCCGTATAGCCCTAAATGAAATAAAATGATACAAAAATTTTATAGTTGTCATTTCCGTATTCTTTTCTTGTTTGGAATTGTGGAGTGACTTGTTTTATCGGAAAAAAAATATATTTCCATAAGTTCGCTCACGGAGATTATTTACAGCAGAGCATACAAATGAAATACAGCAGAGCATACAAATGAAAACAAAAACGCATGTCAATAGATCCAAGCAGTAGTCTTATAATTTCGGATAAACAAACCCATTTTTCTTCATTAATCTTTGTATTGGTAAATTAATTACCTATGAATTTTCCTGTGCACAATCGCGGAATTGGTGATACTTTTTTGTATATCTACCCAATTCTGATGGATTTTGGGAGTCAAAATCCTAATATGAGCCCGCTAAAAAAAAAATTAGAACTTTTCGTATAAACATTGTCAAATAGGCTTTTTGATTGGTATACCGTACCTAGTAAAACAGAAAACAAGTAGGTTTCTCTTTTTGTATCCAATCAAAAAAGTGTACTATTCTATTTATTTCTATATAGATATACCACCACCAATACATTATAAACACTTAGATAGATAATCCTAGGAATTTTACTACACATGATTACTTTCTTCTATTTTTTAGAGTAAGTATAACGGAAATAAGATTCCAGGCAATAAATCTTAAAATGAGACATGTACGATAGCAACCAAAGAAAACTAGATGGTTCGATTAAACCGAATTGTTGTTTTGACTAAACAGTGAGGGGTGACTTGAAAATTCCAATGTGAATCAACTAATCCTATCTATTTTCCACATTCATAGGAGTACATCTATGTTTCTGCTTTATGAATATGATAT